AGGACCCGTTGGGTTCTTAAGAATCCGAGTCTTTTTTGCATCTAAATTACAAAGTCGATTTATTTTTCTGCTGTTTCAAAAAACTCCATTCTATTTTTTCTATTGATTCAGAACACCTGTTCTTAATCTTGATAGTATCTAAGGGTCCTTTCCAAGTTAGGGAATCACTCAATTTACTTGATTCTATCTATTTTCTATTTTTCTAGATTAGATATCGTCCAAATACTTTCTATACTTTATACCCTATTTATTTTTATTTTATTTTCCTATCCTTTGAATTTTCTTTTTTATTTTAGTAGCTCAGAAAAATGGAAATTTTTTAGAAGTTGATTGAATAAGTTCTATTTAATCAATAAAAGGAAATTGCTTCTTTTTTTTGTTTGTCCACTACTTTCTTTTTATTGGACGTAATAAATTGAAAAAAAAAAGTTCTGCTACATCTGGAAAACCGAAACCAAGACTAGGAATTTTTGACGAACAGGATCAAAAATCATTACTCTTTCGACACAAGAAAAGGAATTTTCTACACTCTTTTCTTGTGTCGAAGACTAGGAAGACGAATAATGCCTCCTTAAATTGTTTGTTCCCCACATTTCGAATTTCTAGTTCGTTCTATTTGCCGCTTACTTATCTATCCCAATTTGATTTTAAATTGAATAAAATGGATATCTTTTAGAGCATTGAAATCTGGCAATAGTAACATAGTCGTACCAATTCAATTTGGCTAAAAAAAAAACAAAGAAAGAGGTGGTAAAGTCATAAAGTCAAATAAAATAGTCTTCTTCAAACAAAAATCTACCTATTCTATTATGACTAGGAATGCGGTACAGGGGATTTAACGAAGCTTGTGGAAAAAGAGCAAGTGAATAAAAGGTTTTCAGAATGTCATTTTTTTTATCATACATAATTGACAACAAGAAGAATAATTTTGTTCTTTTTACAAACCTTATGTCGATAAATCCGGGAGTCTAGAAATTCATTTCGGCCAATTGAACCTTCTCGAACTGTTTCTTTTTAAGAACCAAAAAGATTTGTGCCAAAATAACAGATCCCAAGAAGAACAAAAGACCTTGGACACGTAATGGATCTTGAAGTACTATTTCGGCATCTCCCTGTCCAAATCCACCCACATTAGGATTACTCGTTAATGGTTGATCAAATTTTATGGATTCACCCTCTGAAACAAGAAGTTCTGGTCCTGGAGGGATAATATCAACCACTTGACGTCCATCCGATGGATCTGTTATGGTTATTTCATATCCCCCTTTTTCTTTTCGTATGATTTTACTTACTATACCCGCTCCCGTAGCATTATAAACTGTATTGTTACTCTTGCTTCCGTCGGGATAAATCTGACCCCTTCCCCTATTTCCTCCTACGTATATAGGATATTTTAAGAAGTGAACATCTTTCTTAGTAGCGGGGTCGGGGGAAAGGATAGGAAAAGTGATTTCACTATATTTCTGACCAGGTACAGGCCCTATCACAAGAATATTTGTTTTATTGGGGCGATAACTCTGAAAAGATAAATTCCCTATCTTTTCTTTCATCTCGGGAGAAATACGATCGGAAGGGGCTAATTCAAACCCCTCCGGTAAAATAAGAACAGCCCCTACATTCAAACCACCCTTTTTACCATTAGCAAGAACTTGTTTCACTTGCTTATCATAAGGGATTCGAACAACTGCTTCAAATACAGTATCAGGAAGTACCGCTTGTGGAACCTCAATATCCACGGGCTTATTAGCTAAATGGCAATTGGCACATACAATACGCCCAGTCGCTTCTCGTGGATTTTCATAACCCTGCTGCGCAAAAATGGGATATGCACTTGAAATGGATGGGCAAGTGATGATATATATCATGAGCGATACGGAAATAAATCGAGTAATCTGTTCCTTTATCCAAGAAAAAGTATTTCTAGTTTGCATGGCCTACTCATTGATCCAAAAATTTCTACAATAAATTGGGTAGGTTACTAGTATAGTTCCCTATCCACGATTCTGCTATTTACTGGAAGTATTTTACTGGAATACTTTAGGATGAAAATCACCCGGATAGAATGTTTTTAATACTTATGTAGAACTACATAGTAAGAAACATTCTAAGTGGATTAGATTCATATTGGTGAATCATTTATCAATCATTCATTGAATGATAAATAACTACAAGTGACGGAGATACACGATTTAAATAACGGAAAATCCAATATTTAAAAATAGTATCGAGAATAACTGGAAAGGTGGAAACAAGACCAGATATAATTTGATCATTATGAATAAATCCAAAATCTTTGTAGACAGAACCAATCATTAGTTCCCAACCGTGGGGTGAATGAAATCCGATACATAAATCGGTTAATAAAAGAATCAAAAAAGCTTTTACTGTATCACTTAAATTATATAGGAATTCCTGAGCCCAAGAGTTAAGAATAACAAGTTGTTCATTACCTAAAATAGAATAACCACTTAGAATAACAAAACAGATTATATTTGTCGAAAGGTGTAAAATCGTATGAATACGAGCCTCATTGTGTATCTTGATTAATTGGATCGTTTCTTTGTGCATTTCTATAGGAAGCTTTTGGAGATATATCTCGGAGTATTCCTTAATCATTTCGTCCAAGACGAGGATTTCCTCTAATTCTATGAACTTTTCTAGAATACTTTTTTCTTGAATATCATTCAAAAAAATTTCGGATCGACCGGTATTCGCCCAATTAGTAATCCAAGATTCCATACTTTTAGTCAATGAAAGAGAAATCCACCAGGGCAAAAATAATATCGATGCAAGATACAAAAAGGGAGGGAATGCTTTCTTTTTCTTTTTTGCCATTTTTCACCTGTGAAATTTTAATTTACCCACTTCATTCCTCCACGAATATTTCTTTCAAACACGAATTATAGACAAACTATCAACTCTATGAATCCATTTTATTTGCGATTTTGTTTGAATCTAGAATGAATACCGAAATAGATTAAGACTCTACTTCGAATTTAACTGAAGAAATAATCAAAAATATTGTTTCCAGATATCTCAATTCATTAAATTCCAAACAAGTGTCTCCTTTCAATGAATGACCGAAAGAAGTACTTTAAAGAATGAATATTATTGAGATTTTGAGACGAAAGAATTACTTTTCAATAAAAATATCCAATATTTGGAAAAAATTCCAACGGTTCCCCATAGCCAATAATAGAATAATTGGGGGAAAAAAGATACAACAAAAATGAGCGACAAAACAAGACAGAAATAGGTCCAGTTATCATTTTTAAGAAAACCCATGATTGTTTAGTAAGGAACACAAACGAAAGGATAAAAAAAAGGTCGATTGATAAAAAGGAAATAATTGACAAGATTTATTTGCATCTGAAAGTATCACTTCCAACAAATCCAACAAACATTGGAAAAAAAAAGAGAAATCTCTTTCTTTTGAAACTTTAGTTAGGTTATAGAAAAACAGGATTCTTTCATCTTTGCCTCCTGCTGAGAAAGCATTCCTCAGTTCCTTTTCTCAAAAGACTTCAATTGGTACGCGCAAGAAATAGGCCAATTCTGCGGCTTTTTGTTCAATTTCTCGTGGAGTCAAATTCTCATCAGTACGGGTCAACGGAATAGCCCCCCGGCCTCTGATGTCCATATAAAGGATACGACGAGCATAAATCCCCTCTTTAACTTCTATTCTAACGGATTGAATATCTTTTATACGGAATCGAAGGAATATGCGACGATTTTTTCCAGGAAATCCCCAACGAAAAATACACACCATTCCTTCCTTTCTATCGAAAAGATCATAACCACTCCCTACATTCCAGGAAATTGTACACCACAAATAGGAACTAATAAAGAGACCCGCGATACCGTAGAAAGACATTACGATACCTTGTGGAAAAAAAATAATTTGCTGAGACGGAACAAAAGATATCAAATTTCTACCAAGATAACTGGAAGTTCCAACTAATAAGAATCCTAATGAACCTAAAAAAACGATAAGGGCCCAGCAAAAATTACTTAGTTTTCGAGATCCCGTTATAAGTTCTATCCATATATGTTCTGATCGCCAACTCATACTTGATCCGATTGCATTTTATTAGAATTGAGAGAATACCCCAAATTATTTTGACTGTACTTTTTTTGTTTCCGAAGGAACTCTCATCAACTAGCACTAGTTTTATGTGAACTAGCACTAGTTTGATGTGAACCTTTAGGAGTAATTCATCAAATTGGTTAGATCTAAAATAATAACATCCCCTTCATATGGTCCCAATATACATATTGATATACATATAGCTCCACCAACTTTACATTTTAGGCCTCCAGTGATCCTGATCTATTTGAAACTAGCTAAAATTCATTTACCCATAGATCGTTTTCTGCAAGCAGAAGAGCCTTTTCCTCTATGTTCGGCGGAAATAACATGTTATACCATATTTCCCGAAATAAATATCTGGGTTATGCTACAAGTCTAAGTTTCAAAAAAAACGGATAAGAGAAGATTGGGTCCCCTCAGATCTAAACAATCTTGTTTTTTTGAACATGAAGAAATAAAGAAGCCATTGCAATTGCCGGAAATACTAGGCCTACTAAAGGCACAAAAATAGAGGGAAAATTGAAAGTTGTCATACAAAGGGTACCTCGATTTACTATTTGTACCTGTTTATTTTTTTTTTTTAATATCATATTTTATACTAATACTAATTATAATTAAGAATTGTAATTATTAGGAATTCGTAGTTATTAGTTATTATTAATTAATTCATTAGTTATTATTAATTAATTCAATTAATTAATTCTTAATAGAGATCTAAGTATCTATATATCTAAGTGAGTATATAGAATAAGTCCAAGGAATGTAGAACTAAATAAATGGACTTATTCATCTTTTTCCATGAAAGATACGTATGATAATCAACTTTATTATTTTTCTGCATTTCTTTGTGTTTTATTCTTGTCTTCAAATTTAATAAACAAAGAGTTTCTTACAAATTATCGAAAGATTC